TATGATTATCAATTAAATAAAAAGTTATTCTATGTATCAATCCTTACATCTCCCACTACTGGTGGGGTGACAGCGAGTTTTGGTATGTTGGGGGATATCATTATTGCTGAACCCAATGCCTACATTGCATTTGCGGGTAAACGAGTAATTGAACAAACATTGAATAAGACAGTACCGGAAGGTTCACAAGCGGCTGAATATTTATTCCAAAAGGGTTTATTCGACCCAATCGTACCACGTAATCCTTTAAAAGGTGTTCTGAGTGAGTTATTTCAACTCCATGCTTTCTTTCCAAAAAATCAACAAGTGGAATGTTAGGTTTAATTAGTTTATTGGAATTAAAATGAAAATACGAAAGTGAAATTTTCTTTGGTGACATAAGATCCAATTATAGAGCGAATCAAGAGAGAATCAAAAGTTTCTTAATTTTTTGTGATATCCCTTTTTAGTCATATTAATGATTAGTAATCAAAAAGCCAGTCTCTATCAACAAACAAGACAAGAGTGCGACTTTTGCCTTTCGCGAATTTCGGGGAAGGCAAAAATTTGCACCCTCTCCTTATACTTATGTATATAGAAAAAATTGTCTCTATATAGAGTCTTGCATCCTTCTATAATTTACCGATAATCGTCATTATTACTAATAAACCCTGTTGGATCATTCATATAGTTTATGTAGAAAGCTAAAAAAACGAAGCCCATTTAGTTAGTTCTATCCTCTTTGCACTTATTCGATACTCAATTATTATATATATATATATATTCACTTATATTAGAGTCTAATTTATTCCAAATAGAATTATTTTATTCTAAAATACCTTATATAACAATTATAACAATATATAACAGGTACAAATCTTAAATCGAGGTATCCAGTCTATGACAACTCTCAACAACTTACCCTCTATTTTTGTGCCCTTAGTGGGCCTAGTTTTTCCGGCAATGGCAATGGCTTCTTTATTTCTTCATATTCAAAAAAACAAGATTTTTTAGATCCGACGGGATGAAATCGCATTTTTTTTTCAAGACTTAGATTTAGATCATACCACAGATATCTATTCTATTTAGTATAATATGATCTAAGGTGTGACTTCCTCCGAAGACTCCTAAAGATTCACATTAGAATAAGGCTAGTTGATGAGAGTTCCTTCGGAAACAAAAAAAGAGTAAAGTCAAATTTATTTTGTTTATTCTTTCACTTCCAATAAAATACAACTGGATCGAGTATGAGTTGGCGATCAGAACAGATATGGATAGAACTTATAACAGGGTCTCGAAAAATAAGTAATTTCGCTTGGGCCTGTATCCTTTTTTTAGGTTCAGTAGGATTTTTATTGGTTGGAACTTCCAGTTATCTTGGTAGGAATTTGATAGCTTTATTTCCATATCAGCAAATCTCTTTTTTTCCACAAGGGATCGTGATGTCTTTCTATGGTATCGCAGGTCTCTTTATTAGTTCCTATTTGTGGTGCACAATTGCGTGGAATGTGGGTAGTGGTTATGATCGATTCGATAGAAAGGGGGGAATAGTGTGTATTTTTCGTTGGGGATTTCCTGGAAAGAATCGTCGCATTTTCCTCCGATTCCTTATGAAAGATATTCAGTCCATAAGAATAGAAGTTAAAGAGGGTATTTCTGCCCGCCGTGTTCTTTATATGGAAATCCGCGGCCAGGGGGACATTCCCTTGACTCGTACTGATGAGAATTTGACTCCACGCGAAATTGAACAAAAAGCTGCGGAATTGGCCTATTTCTTGCGCGTACCAATTGAAATCTTTTGAAAAATAAACTAACTAAATGCTTTCTCATCAAAAGGAAAAAGCTTTTGAATCCTCTTTTTTATAATATAAGAGGACTCATTGTAGCCAAACCGGATCAGAGATATATTATATAGAACAGCCATAAAACAAAACTGCTTTGTCCGCAAAAAAGTTTTATGCGTAATATGGAACTCCGCGCAACTTAATTCAGTACCAAAAAAAGTAAAAATTACCGGAATTCCGTCTTGTTTTGCCATTTTTTTTTTTGATGATGACACTTTTTTCATAATTTTTTCAACTAGTCTTGGGCTCAGGGGGTTTATTTCGTCTTGAAATGGGATTGTCTAATTTTAATTCGCTCGTTCGGGTATCCATCGTAAGGGGGAAAGGATTTCAAAGTTAACTAATTAAGATATCTGAAAAAAAAAAGGAGTATTTCCTTATTCAAATTCGAAACGGTCTTATTCTATTTATGTATTCTTTGTAGGATCAGAGGCTAAACCCTGAATCACAAAAAAGGGGGGATTCATATCTTGTAATAGAACTCACGCTTGATCGAAAGAGTAGATCACATAGAATCGATGAATAGGGTGGGTTCATTAATAATTCAAAGATGAAAAAAATGTCAAAAAAGAAAGAATTGACTCCCCTTATATATCTTGCATCTATAGTATTTTTACCCTGGTTGATCTCTCTTTTATTTCAAAAAAGTGTGGAATCTTGGATTACAAATTGGTGGAATACTAGGAAATATGAAATTTTTTTGAATCATATTCAAGAAAAGGGTATTCTAGAAAAATTCATAGAATTAAAGGAACTTTTCTTGTTGGAAGAAATGATAAAGGAATTTTCGGAGACACATCCTCAAAAATGGAGTATAGGGATACAAAAAGAAACAATCCAATTGATCAAGATGCATAATGAGAATCGTATTCATATGATTTTACACTTCTCGACAAATCTAACCTATTTTGTTATTCTAAGTGGTTATTCTCTTCTGGGTAATAAAGAACTTATTCTTTTTAACTCTTGGGTTCAGGAATTCTTATATAACTTAAGTGACACACTCAAAGCTTTTTCTATTCTTTTATTAACCGATTTATGTATCGGATTCCATTCACCCCACGGTTGGGAACTTCTGCTTAGGTTTGTGTACAAGGATTTTGGGTTTGCTTATAATGATCAAATTATATCTGGTCTTGTTTCCACTTTTCCAGTCATTATAGATACAATTTTCAAATATTGGATTTTCCGGTATTTAACTCGTATATCTCCGTCACTTGTAGTGATTTATCATTCGATGAATGATTGAAAAATGGTCCACTGTAATCTTAATCCAATTCTAATATTTGTTACTGTCTAACATCGGAAAAGCGCATTCAAAATAATACTTACTAGTTCTATCAATCTGGGGGGATTTTCCTATATTGCAGTTAACTGAGTTTAGTAAAGAGCAGAATCGTGGATAGGGAACTATACTAGCGACCTACCTAATTTATTGTAGAAATTTTCGGGATCAATGATTGGACCATGCAAACTAGAACTACTCTTTCTTGGATAAAGGAACAGATTACTCGATCCATTTCCTTATCCCTCGTGATATACATAATAACTCGGACATACATTTCAAATGCATATCCTATTTTTGCACAACAGGGTTATGAAAATCCACGAGAAGCAACTGGGCGTATTGTATGTGCCAATTGCCATTTAGCTAATAAGCCCGTGGATATTGAGGTTCCACAAGCGGTACTTCCCGATACTGTATTTGAGGCAGTTGTTCGAATTCCTTATGATATCCAAGTGAAACAAGTTCTTGCTAATGGGAAAAAGGGTGGTTTGAATGTAGGGGCTGTTCTTATTTTACCTGAAGGGTTTGAATTAGCCCCCCCCGATCGTATTTCGCCGGAGATGAAAGAAAAGATAGGAAATCTGTCTTTTCAGAGTTATCGTCCTACTAAAAAAAATATTCTTGTGATAGGTCCTGTTCCGGGTCAGAAATATAGTGAAATTACCTTTCCGATTCTTTCTCCCGACCCTACAACTAAAAAAGATGCTCACTTCTTAAAATATCCCATATATGTAGGTGCAAACAGAGGGCGGGGGCAGATTTATCCGGACGGGAGCAAGAGTAATAATACGGTTTATAATGCTACAGCAGCAGGTATAGTAACTAAAATTATACGAAAGGAAAAAGGGGGATATGAAATAACTATAGGGGATCCATCAGACGGGCGTCAAGTAGTTGATATTATTCCTCCAGGACCAGAGCTTCTTGTTTCAGAAAGTGAATCTATCAAACTTGATCAACCATTAACAAGTAATCCGAATGTGGGTGGATTTGGTCAGGGAGATGCAGAAATAGTACTTCAAGATCCATTACGTGTTCAAGGCCTTTTGTTCTTCTTGGCATCTGTTATTTTGGCACAAATCTTTTTGGTTCTTAAAAAGAAACAGTTTGAGAAAGTTCAATTGTCCGAAATGAATTTCTAGGTCCGTGAATTTATCAACATCAAGCTCGTGGAAAAAGGACAAAATTCTTGTTGGAAATTAGGTTATCTATAATAAAAAAAAAGAATGCAAAGTCTTTTGTTTACTTGTTTATATTCTTTTTTATACTAGCTGTCAGTAATTACTTGTACACAGCACTGGTGATAGTATATATATTGTAAATAAAAGTTTTTCAATTTACCTTTTCTTTGTTTCCAAATTCGAGTGGTGTGATCAGTCATATTAAAATGGAATATAATGTATCAACTATTTTCTATTCAACTAGAAAAAATTGACTAGATACTAAACAAAAAAGAAGCAGAGAATAGAAAAGAAAGAATGGAACACATTTTGTTAGGACGGGTTAGTTGTTTTCCTAGTCTTCGACACAAGAAAAGAATTTTATACGTCCCTTTCTTGTGTCGAAATAATAATTATTCTTGATTCTGTTCGTCAAAGATTCTTATGTTTAGTTTTGATTTTTTTAGAAGTTTATCATAATCTTTTTTTATGCACAACAAATAGTGGACAAACAAAACAAAAAGGCACTTTTTAAAACAAATTTAATTTTTTCAATGAATTCAAAAATCAATTTGTGTAAGATCTTAAAATAAATAAAGTGGAGCTTTTGAATTTTAATATATAAACTCAAGGGTTTGCATAATATCTGATCTACAGAAACCCATTAAATTAATTAATCCCCCTTCTTCTAACTTTGCAAGTCTCACTTTGCAAGTCTCAATGGATACT